TTGATAAGGTGAATACCCAGTCCCTTCAATGCTAGGCATAATGAGGATAAGGACCTCAAAATAACCTCTTTTCGTCCTATGAACTTTAAGGTGTATGAAGTATCATATTTGACTCTTGGGGCGGATTGATAGAGATTCCATTTAACTTAGGTTGATCTAGGCCGGAGGCAGACCTACGTCAGGGTAACCCTTCTTTGAAACACTTTGGTATTGCTCCCGGATCAGAATTCAAATAATGAATCCGAGCGCATGGAGCCATCTCGTTATCTTCCTGTCAAGAAAAAATATGGTGGACTAGCCGATCTTTTTATCAGTTAATGAAAGAGCCCAATGCAAAAAAAAACGCATGTTGGGTCTTTGAAACAGTTCGAATCATTTCGATAATAATAAGTTTGATCTGTTTTACCGAGAAAGTCTACGGTTCGAGTCCGTATAGCCCTATACATTTTTGTATTCATTTCCTAATTAGTGCGTGTGACCGGCCGGTTGATTGTTCCATAGAAATGGAATCATTCCCACAGGATCACGGAGATCCCTCGGGGCTTGAAAACAAGAATTTATTCCAATGGATCCAATCGGATCGGTATTTTCAAATCTCGGATAAACAAACCCATTCTTCTTCATTAATCTTCGTCTGTGAATGACATACGGCCTTTTTCCTCTTTTATTTGTCCATGATCCAAGATTTAGTGATACACCTTTGCTTTTGCTTTGGTATACCCAAGTCAATTTAATTTATGAAGTCAAAATCATAACATGAGCCTGGCTCAAGAAAAACTCCAACCTGACCCAACCAAATCAAATCCAAATTCAATCTAATAATAAGTCACATTATCTAGAACCTATTCTTGTTCTTGTATTTGTAGAAAAGCCAGAGTTTCAAAAACGAAGCTCTTTGGTAAGTTTCATTGTACAATAGGCTTTTCTTCGTATAACCGGCTTAGCAAAGCAAGTAGTCATTTTTCTGTACAATACTTAAACTTATAACTTATTTTTTTTATTCCAATCTACCCAATCCAATTTGTTCATCATTCCAATTCTACCAATGCAGACTTTATCTAAAAAGATTAGGGCCCATTTGAACTTGGATGAGTTAGGAATCCCCCGACGTATCGCCTTTTGGCAGAACAACAATCCCAATTCATTGTTTTAGAGACAATGAATTGGTCCTAAATGTATCAACGCACCCTCTTCTATTTCTATGTTCTATGAGTTGGTTTTGGGATGGGGAGATTTTGTCTATCGAATCGTTCGACAACGCATGATTCCATTCGAAGTATCTTCTGTAAATCATTTACGATTCAGCCGACTCTACCATTAAGCTATGCCCCATTTTGTAGGTTTGCTTCAAAAGAAACGTTTTTTGTTGTCACGAAACCTAACTCGTTGGTTGGTCCTGCTAGGTGTTATTATTACATTAAATAAATAAGTATTTCGAGTCGTTCCAAATCACGATCTTTAGTCCTAGAAATGGGTCTGAAATGATTCTTTCAAGACTTCTAACTCGGGGGTAAAGCCGGGGCCGGGGTAGTACAGGTCCGAAGTTTCCTAATTTGGGTATAGGAACCCATGAGTTTTTATATGTAAGGGTTCCTCACAATTCAATGGATTGAATCAAATCAATTAAGTATAAATCTGGGACAGGGAGAGAGAATCGAATCGGTCGATGCATTCCGTTTTCGTATCCGTATCAAATCAATAGAAACAATAATCCTCTATCCGGATCTTAATGAAAAGAATACACCAACACAGCCACGTAGAATATACCATAAATCCCGAGATGGAAATTCCTAGAAATTCTATTCCATCTGACTACTGACTATATTCTAAATCACTAAGAAAAAAAAAAAGAGAGAGAGAGAAAAAATGGGCCAGACCTCCTCTTTGGCTCTATTATATTAATAGAATATTGAAATTATTTATGTTTAATATTTCATTTAATCTTATTTGAATAATATTGTTTGAATATTATTTCAATTTCAATTCATATTATTTAAAATATTCTTTAAAAAAAATTCCTTAATTCCTTTTTTTGTTTGATAGAAAACCCGAGGCAAGGTAGGAGAGAGTTTGATTTGTATAATAGCATTATATGTCTACACCATATCTAAATAGAATCGAAGTAAGTGTAAGTGGGATTCCGTTGGATGAATCTTGGGACGATACATGACCCACAACAAGTAAACAAACGAAACTATGTGGTTTGATCAAAATTGTTGTTTCGACTAATGCAGTTATGGATGAATTGAGAATTCCAATTTGAATCAACTAATTCGGTATATTCCACATTAATAGGAGTGCTTCTATGTTTCTGCTTCACGAATATGATATTTTCTGGGCATTTCTAATAATATCAAGTGTTATTCCTATTTTGGCATTTCTAATTTCCGGAGTTTTGGCCCCGATTAGTGAAGGACCAGAGAAGCTCTCTAGTTATGAATCGGGCATAGAACCGATGGGGGATGCTTGGTTACAATTCCGAATCCGCTATTACATGTTT